TCCAGATATTTGCGATCTCTCTCTTTGAATGAGATCTCAATTCCAGCTACGGTTTTATTAGATACCTTACAACTAGAATCCCTCTTTTTTCCGATCCGGTTCCTCCACCACCGCGAACCCCGGTTAGATTCAGGCATGATACACTTTTTATTTATTGGGAGAACCCAAGTACTCTCTTGCGGATCCACGAAACAACTCTCAGAACTATTTTTCCCTTTTGGAAGATACAGGGGCGAAACAATCAACCTATTGATATTGCAAGACCAAAAAGATTCTTCCAATGTCTCATTTCTGGGTCCAATGGAATTCATAGGTATAGGAAGAAGCCCCATCAAATAGAGATTTTTTCTTTCGACAATCTTTCGATTGTTAATACGAGATATAAGGACCGCTACTACAAGCAGTACTATACCTTTGATCGTGAAATATCGATTGCTTCTTGAACCCTGTGAATCACGTGAAAGTAAGATACTCCAAATTCGGGGGTCAAAGAGTTTCATAAAACGTTCTTGGTGGAAAAGAATGTGAGTGAAAGATCCCACTGAATTGAATTTGTTCCATGAATCTAAGAAATAGTGAGAATTCTTGATCTCTCTCAATATCTCTCTCAATTCGAAGATCCAGGATTTAAATTGATGTCCTCTCATTGATTCCTCCTAAAGATTTCATTTCAATTGGAATTTGGTTATTCACGATGTACGATGATCCCTGTTAAGCATCCATGGCTGAATGGTTAAAGCGCCCAACTCATAATTGGCAAATTCGTAGGTTCAATTCCTGCTGGATGCACGCCAATGGGAACGTTCAATAAGTCTATTAGAATTGGCTCTGTATCAATGGAATCTCATCATCCATACATACCGAATTGGTATGGTATATTCATACCATAACATATGAACAGTAAGAACTAGAATTCTTATCGATACTGGAACTCATAGGGAAGAAAATGGATTTATGGATGGAATCAAATATGCAGTATTTACAGAAAAAAGTATTCGGTTATTGGGGAACAATCAATATACTTCTAATGTCGAATCAGGATCAACTAGGACAGAAATAAAACATTGGGTCGAACTCTTCTTTGGCGTCAAGGTAATAGCTATAAATAGTCATCGAGTCCCCGGAAAGGGTAGAAGAATGGGACCTATTATGGGACATACAATGCATTACAAACGTATGATCATTACGCTTCAACCGGGTTATTCTATTCCACCTCTTATAGAGAAAAGAACTTAAAGCAAAATACTTAATAACACGGCAATACATTTATACAAAACTTCTACCCCGAGCACACGCAATGGAGCCATAGACAGTCAAGTAAAATCCAATCCACGAAATAATTTGATCCATGGACAGCGTCGTTGTAGTAAAGGTCGTAATGCCAGAGGAATCATTACCGCAGGGCATAGAGGGGGAGGTCATAAGCGTCTATACCGAAAAATTGATTTTCGACGGAATGAAAAAGACATATCTGGTAGAATCGTAACCATAGAATACGACCCTAATCGAAATGCACACATTTGTCTCATACACTATGGGGATGGTGAGAAGAGATATATTTTACATCCCAGAGGGGCTATAATTGGAGATACCATTGTTTCTGGTACAGAAGTTCCTATATCAATGGGAAATGCCCTACCTTTGAGTGCGGTTTGAACTATTGATTTACGTAATTGGAAGTAACCAATTAGGTTTACGACGAAACCTAGAAATCGATCACTGATCCAATTTGAGTACCTCTACGGGAGAAACCTCAGCAGAAAACTGTTGAGTAACGGCAGCAAGTGATTGAGTTCAGTAGTTCCTCATAGAAAATTATTGACTCTAGAGATATGGTAATATGGAGAAGACAAAATTGTTTGAAGCACGCACAGAACCGGAAGCACCCCTTGTTTCAAAGAGAGGAGGACGGGTTATTCACATTTAATTTGATGGTCAGAGGCGAATTAAAAGCTAAACAGTGGTAATTATAAAGATCCCCGGGGAAAAATAGAGATGTCTCCTACGTTACCCATAATATGTGGAAGTATCGACGTAATTTCATAGAGTCATTCGGTCTGAATGCTACATGAAGAACATAAGCCAGATGACGGAACGGGGAGACCTAGGATGTAGAAGATCATAACATGAGTGATTCGGCAGATTTGGATTCCTAATATATCCACTCATGTGGTACTTCATCATATGATTCATATAAGATCCATCTGTCTAGATATCATCATATACATCTAGAAAGCCGTATGCTTTGGAAGAAGCTTGTACAGTTTGGGAAGGGGTTTTTATTGATAAAAAGAAGAATCTACTTCAACCGATATGCCCTTAGGCACGGCCATACATAACATAGAAATCACACTTGGAAAGGGTGGACAATTAGCTAGAGCGGCAGGTGCTGTAGCAAAACTGATTGCAAAAGAGGGTAAATCGGCCACATTAAGATTACCATCTGGGGAGGTCCGTTTGATATCCAAAAACTGCTTAGCAACAGTCGGACAAGTGGGTAATGTTGGGGTGAACCAAAAAAGTTTGGGTAGAGCCGGATCTAAGCGTTGGCTAGGTAAGCGTCCTGTAGTAAGAGGAGTAGTTATGAACCCTGTAGACCATCCCCATGGGGGCGGTGAAGGGAGAGCCCCAATTGGTAGAAAAAAACCCACAACTCCTTGGGGTTATCCTGCGCTTGGAAGAAGAAGTAGGAAAAGGAAAAAATATAGTGATAGTTTTATTCTTCGTCGCCGTAAATAAATAGGAATATAGAAAATCTAATTTTTAGAATTTGAAATCATGTGATGGGCGAACGACGGGAATTGAACCCGCGCGTGGTGGATTCACAATCCACTGCCTTGATCCACTTGGCTACATCCGCCCCTTATCTAGCTAAAGGATTTTCTTTTTCCATATTGTATTTATTCTTACCTTCATACTTAGATCAATATATTGGGCATAGAATGCCAATTTTTAAAATGTAATAGTAATATAAGGAGTAATCCGCTGTGACACGTTCAATAAAAAAAAATCCTTTTGTAGCTAATGATTTATCGGAAAAAATTGAAAAACTAAATATAAGGGAGGAGAAAGAAATAATAGTAACTTGGTCTAGGGCATCTACCATTATACCCACAATGATTGGCCATACAATTGCTATTCATAATGGAAAGGAACATTTACCCATTTATATAACAGATCGTATGGTGGGTCATAAATTGGGAGAATTCGTGCCTACTCTCACTTTCGCAAGACATGCAAAAACCGATAATAAATCTCGTCGTTAATTTATTTATTTATTATTTTTTTTAGTAAAAAAGGCAGTTTTTATTCATTTAGTGGGGGATAACCTTATGATAAATAGAAAGAACTCACGTTGGAGTACAGAAATTAAAGCTTTAGCTCAACATAAACATATATGTATGTCTGTTTTCAAAGCACGAAGAGTAATTGATCAGATTCGCGGACGTTCCTATGAAGAAGCACTTATGATACTAGAACTTATGCCTTATCGAGCATCTTATCCCATTTTGAAATTGGTTTATTCCGCAGCAGCAAATGCTAGTAATAACATAGGCTTAAACAAAGCTTATTTATTTATTAGTGAAGCTAAAGTCAACGCAGGTACTATTGTGAAAAAGTTAAGACCCCGGGCTCGAGGACGTAGTTATCCGATAAAAAGACCTACTTGTCATATAACAATTGTAGTGAGGGATAAATCTAAATTATTTAGAGATAATAGAAAAATATGGGACAAAAAATAAATCCACTTGGTTTCAGACTTGGTACAACCCAAAGTCATCATTCCTTTTGGTTCGCACAACCACAAAATTATTCTGCAGGTGTACAGGAAGATGAAAAAATACGGAATTGTATCAAGGATTATGTACAAAAAAATAAGAGAACGTCCTCAGGTTTCGAAGGAATTGCACGTATACAAATAAAAAAAAGAATCGATTTGATCCAAGTCATAATCCATATTGGATTCCCTAATTTATTAATAGAGGGCCGAACACGAGGAATCGAAGAATTACAGATGAATGTACAAAAGGATTTTCATTCTGTAAACCGTAAACTTAACATTGCTATAACAAGAGTTGAAAACCCTTATGGACAACCTAATATTCTTGCAGAATATATAGCTTTACAATTAAAAAATAGAGTTTCATTTCGAAAGGCAATGAAAAAAGCTATTGAATTAACTGAACAAACGGATACAAAGGGAATTCAAGTACAAATTGCCGGGCGTATTGACGGAAAAGAAATTGCACGCGTCGAATGGATCAGAGAAGGTAGGGTTCCTCTACAAACAATTCGTGCTAAAATTGATCATTGTTCCTATGCAACTCGAACTATCTATGGAGTATTAGGCATAAAAATTTGGATATTTGTAGACGAGAAATAATGTACTTTTATTTGTCTTGCCGTTCTGTCCAGCGATAGAACAAATGAAAAAGACATGACAAATTTCATTCTTTATTCCGTTAAATCAAACAAAACCAAGCAATTAAAATTCTATATTCTATAAGGTTGAATAAAAATTAGATTGACCATTTAGTATAAATGCTATGCTTAGTGTGTGACTCGTTAGTTTTTTAGAGTTTAGAGTATAGTTGGATTAAAAAAATTTGACCAACCCTCACTATGAACTTACTAACTATATAAACTTATAACCAACTTATAGCTTCATATTGTCGAGATTCCAATAAACAGTCACTATATGACTGAATCAATCATATAGTTGTAGCAACTGAAATTTTTAAAAGGTTGCGAAGCAAAAATAAAGGGATGTGGATAAATGGAAGGATGATAGAAAGAGAGAATAAAAGTATCAATGATATATTATTCCAATATGTATGGTCTATGAATTATCTCACAAAGGCAGTGTGATAAAGCATCAATACTGATATAATATCAATAATTAAAAATTTTTGATAAAGAGCCTTGGGTTAATAGAAACTAAGAAAATTGACTCAGGAACAAATTTTGTTGGGGCTCCATTGCAGAGTTTGGGCCTAACCATTAACGAAGAGGCTATAGGAACGACAGAACCCATGATTACATAAGATTCCATTGAAAACAAATGAATCCTAATGATTCATTGGGGGGGATGGCGGAACGAACCAAGAACAAATTAATTTATTCTAAAAGTCAAAGGTCTAACCCTACGAATAAAGCACGAAAGAGTGAATATTCGCCCGCGAAACCTGTAGTAATATTAATGAATCATTTCATTCGCGAGGAGCCGGATGAGAAGAAACTCTCATGTCCGGTTCTGCAGTAGAGATGGAATTTAATTAATAAAGAACCATCAACTATAACCCCAAAAGAACAAAATTTCGTAAACAACATAGAGGAAGAATGAAGGGAATATCTTTTCGAGGTAATCGTATTTGTTTCGGTGGATACGCTCTTCAAGCACTTGAACCCGCTTGGATCACGGCTAGACAGATGGAAGCAGGACGAAGAGCAATGACACGATATGCGCGTCGTGGCGGAAAAATATGGGTACGTATATTTCCCGACAAACCTGTTACAGTAAGACCCGCAGAAACACGTATGGGTTCGGGAAAGGGGGCCCCCGAATATTGGGTATCTGTTGTTAAACCGGGTCGAATACTTTATGAAATGGGCGGAGTATCAGAAACTGTAGCCAGAGCAGCTATTAAAATAGCTGCGCGTAAGATGCCTATACGAACTCAATTCGTTATTGAGGGATAGGGATGCATAAATAAAAAGAAAGGTGATGATGAAAAAATATAGGTTTATTTTTTTTATAGACAGACAATATTTCTTTTTATTTATTTATCTTTTATCCTTTGCAACGAAATAACAGATTAAAATAAAAATGATATGATTCAACCTCAGACTCTTTTGAATGTAGCGGATAATAGTGGAGCTCGAAAATTGATGTGTATTCGAATCTTAGGAGCTGGTAACCAACGATATGCTCATATTGGTGACGTTGTTGTTGCCGTAATCAAAGAAGCAGTACCAAATATGCCTTTAGAAAGATCAGAAGTTATTAGGGCTGTAATTGTGCGTACATGTAAAGAACTCAAACGTGACAACGGCATGATAATACGATATGATGACAATGCCGCGGTTGTTATTGATCAAGAAGGAAATCCAAAAGGAACTCGAGTTTTTGGTGCAATCGCTCGGGAATTGAGACAGTTGAATTTTACTAAAATAGTTTCATTAGCTCCTGAGGTATTATAAATACTAATAGTATATTTAACTATGATATAGCGGGGTATCCGAAAGGGGTCAAGTCAATTAGTAGATTGTGTATCACGCATATATTTTTAATTAATATAAATAAAAAAAAAAAAAAAAAAAAATAATAATAAAAAACATGTTGATTATATCAAAATTAGGGGGTACCAAAAATTATAGTTCACCATGGGTAAGGATACTATTGCCGATATAATAACTTCTATAAGAAATGCTGACATGGATAAAAAAAGAACGGTTCGAATAGCATCTACTAATATTACCGAAAACATTGTGAAAATACTTCTACGAGAGGGTTTTATCGAAAACATTCGTAAACATCAGGAAAGTAACAAATGTTTCTTGGTTTTAACCCTACGACATAGAAGGACTCGAAAGGGAATATATAGAACTATTTTAAAACGTATCAGCCGACCAGGTCTACGAATCTATTCCAACTATCAACGAATTCCTAAAATTTTAGGTGGAATGGGGATTGTAATTCTTTCTACTTCTCGAGGTATAATGACAGATCGAGAAGCTCGACTAGAAAAAATCGGGGGAGAAATTTTGTGTTATATATGGTGATCTTACACCTCTTCCTCCTGTTATCTTAATTTTCTTTCTAACTTACGGGAGACGTATAATTTATAGAATTCGCAACAAGGATTCGAACTATTAGTTGATTTTTTTAAACATTACTTTCGTGAGGATACAATTTTAAATTAATAAAAAGAAAGAAACTTCTTTTTACAAGGAATAAATTCAGAATTAAGGTAAGGAATAAGAAATATGAAAATAAGGGCTTCTGTTCGTAAAATTTGTGAAAAATGTCGACTTATCCGTAGGCGTGGACGGATTATAGTGATTTGTTCCAATCCGAGACATAAACAGAGACAAGGGTAATCTTTCTAAACTAAATAAAGAACTTTCTAAAATAAAAAGAAGGACCCGTGTAAGTGTAAAAGAATCTGTTTTAACATGAGATGGATATCTCCGTATCTTTCCGTATATTTCTGACTCATATTTATGAGATGATAAAATATGACAAAACCTATCCCAAGAATTAGTTCGCGTAAGAATGGGCGTATTGGTTCACGTAAGAATGGACGTAGAATACCAAAAGGTGTTATTCATGTTCAAGCAAGTTTCAACAATACCATTGTAACTGTTACAGATGTACGAGGGCGGGTAGTTTCTTGGGCCTCTGCGGGTACTTCTGGATTCAAAGGCACAAAAAGAGGGACACCTTATGCGGCTCAAGCAGCAGCTATAAATGCTATTCGTACAGTAGTTGATCAGGGCATGCAACGAGCAGAAGTTATGATAAAAGGACCCGGTCTTGGAAGAGATGCAGCATTACGAGCCATCCGTAGAAGTGGTCTACTATTAAGTTTCGTGCGCGATGTAACACCTATGCCACATAATGGATGTCGACCTCCTAAAAAAAGACGTGTGTAGGAATAAGAATTAAATGGATTTCAAGAGAAATAAATAATTCAATAATCTGATTAAATAACAATATTTAGTATGGTTCGAGAGGAAGTAGGAGGGTCCACTCGAACATTACAGTGGAAGTGTGTTGAATCAAGAATAGATAGTAAGCGTCTTTATTATGGTCGTTTCATTCTGTCCCCGCTTATAAAAGGTCAAGCCGATACCATAGGTATCGCCATGCGAAGGGCTTTACTTGGAGAAATAGAAGGAACATGTATCACACGTGCAAAATCTGAGAAGGTAACACATGAATATTCTACAATAGTAGGTATTAAAGAATCAATCCACGAAATCTTAATAAATTTGAAAGAAATTGTATTGAGAAGTAACCTATATGGAATTAGAGACGCATCTATTTGCGTCAGAGGTCCTAGACACGTAACCGCTCAAGATATCATCTCACCACTTTCTGTAGAAATAGTTGACACGACACAGCATATAGCTAACCTTACGGAACCAATTGATTTGTGTATTAAATTACAAATTAATAGGGATCGCGGATATCGTATAAAACCCACAAATAATTCTCAAGATGGAAGTTACCCTATAGATGCCGTATTCATGCCTGTTCGAAATGCAAATCATAGTATTCATTCTTATGGGGATGGGAATGAAAAACAAGAGATACTTTTTCTAGAAATATGGACGAATGGGAGTTTAACTCCTAAGGAAGCACTTTATGAAGCTTCTCGTAATTTGATTGATTTATTTATTCCTTTTCTACATACAGAGGAAGAGGGCATTAATTTCGCAGAAAATAAAAACCGGTTTACTTTACCCCCTTTTACCTTTCAAGATAGATTAACTAATTTTAATAAAAACAAAAAAAGAATTCCATTGAAATGTATTTTTATTGACCAATTAGAATTGCCTTCCAGGACCTATAATTGTCTCAAAAGGTCCAATATACATACATTATTGGACCTTTTGAGTAATAGTCAAGAAGACCTTATGAGAATTGAATATTTTCGCATAGAAGATGTAAAACAAATATTAGACACCCTACAAAAGCATTTCGCAATCGATTTACCTAATAAAAAATTTTTATTTTAAATTTTAAATCTATTATAGATTATATATCTTTTTATTTGCATCTTCTTTCTTTTTAGATTATAAACGAAGATGCAAATAAAAAGATATATAAATAAAATCTCAATCAAAATTATAAATTTAGTTTTTAATCTTCAGCACGATCCGTACTCAGCTCAGAATGGAGTATAATCAAATTAATGTATCTAAGGAATAGTCTTGCTTCAAAGTCAATCTTCCCTAGATACTTAATACTTATACACTTATACACGGTATTTCAAAGTTGAATCCATTTGAATTTAAAAAAGACCTAAAGTTAGGGATTTATCAATAGGTAATGTTGCTCCAATACCTAACCAAAGAGCTACTACGGTACCGATCAAAAAGACTGTTGTAGCTACTGGACGACGAAATGGATTTTGGAATTTATTGACATTCTCCAAAAAGGGTACTGTCAATAATCCCGTTGGTACTGAAACCATTAAAAGAACACCCAATAACTTATTGGGTACTGTACGGAGTATTTGAAATACGGGAAAGAAGTACCATTCAGGTAATATTTCCAAAGGAGTCGCAAATGGATCCGCCGGTTCACCAATCATTGACGGTTCTAAAACCGCTAAGCCCACGTTACACGCAATAGTACCTAGAATTACTACCGGAAAAATATATAAAAGATCATTGGGCCATGCGGGTTCTCCATAATAATTATGCCCCATCCCTTTAGCCAATTTAGCTCTTAATACAGGATCATTCAAATCAGGTTTTTTTGTTATTGGGATAGGTGAATTCTTAATTCTTAGGAATCCATCCTCCGAAGGAACCGGACATGATAATTTTTAATCATCCGGCTCGAGCAAGAATCAAATAGAAGTAGATCCATATAAAATATATAAAAATATATATATAAAAATATATATATTAATATATGCGCTATATAGCTATATATTAATATATAATGACTCAATGTAAGAAATACCTAGTTCAATTTTCCGAAGTTGCAATTATTCATTTCAAAGAATTAAGTTCTTACGGATAAATGCTCAATATCCAAGTAGGCTTACAAATTTGATCATGATCAAGTGCTTTTTGGATTGTCTCATGTCTTTTGATTGATGTTTATCCCCGCAACATCTCGATTTTCTTAAATACAAACAAAAGTATTTACTTGTTACTAATAAAGTATAGCCTCCATTCTTCCTTAGATCCCTTATTTCACTCCGATAGTATCATAGATCTGGATCAATGCAGAGGAAATGAATGCATTTCTATACTATAA